TTACTTGCAATTTTTTTTTCAAAAAAAAAGATTGGCTGAACTTGCAAATTTACTCATTGAATGAGTAAACGATTGAATCGGATTCGGTTGGGTGGTACCAACTAAATCGAGTGCTATCTCCCATTTATCTCTTATTGAATTAACTGATCAACTTGCTATCGGACATTTATTTTCGATTTGGTATTATTCCAAAAAGGATTTCGACATATTTCACTTTATTATAATTATGAGAATCAATCCTACTACTTCTAGCCCTGCGGTTTCCACACTTGAAGAAAAAAAACTAGGGCGTATCGCTCAAATTATTGGCCCAGTACTGGATGTCGTTTTTCCCCCGGGCAAAATGCCTAATATTTATAACGCTTTGGTAGTTAAGGGTCGAGATACTGTCGGTCAGCAAATTAATGTGACTTGCGAGGTACAACAATTATTAGGAAACAATCGAGTTAGAGCTGTAGCTATGAGTGCTACAGATGGGCTGATGAGAGGAATGGAAGTGATTGACACGGGAGCTCCTCTAAGTGTTCCAGTCGGCGGAGCTACTCTCGGGCGAATCTTCAACGTTCTTGGAGAGCCTGTTGATAATTTAGGTCCTGTAGATACTCGCACAACATCTCCTATTCATAGATCTGCGCCTGCCTTTATACAGTTAGATACGAAATTATCAATCTTTGAAACAGGTATTAAGGTGGTAGATCTTTTAGCTCCTTATCGCCGTGGAGGAAAAATCGGACTATTTGGGGGAGCTGGAGTAGGTAAAACAGTACTCATCATGGAATTGATCAACAACATTGCCAAAGCTCATGGAGGCGTATCCGTATTTGGCGGAGTAGGAGAACGTACTCGTGAAGGAAATGATCTTTACATGGAAATGAAAGAATCCGGAGTAATTAATGAAAAAAATCTTGCAGAATCAAAAGTAGCTTTAGTCTATGGTCAAATGAATGAACCGCCGGGAGCTCGTATGAGAGTTGGTTTGACTGCCCTAACTATGGCAGAATATTTCCGGGATGTTAATGAACAAGATGTGCTTCTATTCATCGACAATATCTTTCGTTTTGTCCAAGCAGGATCAGAAGTATCCGCATTATTAGGGAGAATGCCTTCTGCAGTGGGTTATCAACCTACCCTTAGTACAGAAATGGGTTCTTTGCAAGAAAGAATTACTTCTACCAAAGAGGGATCTATAACTTCGATCCAAGCAGTTTATGTACCTGCGGACGATTTGACAGACCCTGCTCCTGCCACTACATTTGCACATTTAGATGCTACTACCGTACTATCAAGAGGATTAGCTGCCAAGGGTATTTATCCAGCAGTAGATCCTTTAGATTCAACGTCAACTATGTTACAACCTCGGATCGTTGGCGAGGAACATTATGAAACTGCGCAAAGAGTTAAGCAAACTTCACAACGTTACAAAGAACTTCAGGACATTATAGCTATTCTTGGGTTGGATGAATTATCCGAGGAGGATCGTTTAACTGTAGCAAGAGCACGAAAAATTGAGCGTTTCTTATCACAACCCTTCTTCGTGGCAGAAGTATTTACTGGTTCTCCAGGAAAATATGTTGGTCTTGCAGAAACAATTAGGGGGTTTCAACTGATCCTTTCCGGAGAATTAGATGGTCTGCCCGAGCAGGCTTTTTATTTGGTGGGTAACATCGATGAAGCTACCGCGAAAGCTATGAACTTAGAAGTGGAGAGCAATTTGAAGAAATGACCTTAAATCTTTGTGTACTGACTCCTAATCGAATTATTTGGGATTCAGAAGTGAAAGAAATCATTTTATCTACAAATAGTGGCCAAATTGGTGTATTACCAAACCACGCCCCTATTGCCACGGCTGTAGATATAGGTCTTTTGAGAATACGCCTCAACGACCAATGGTTAACGGTGGCTCTGATGGGTGGTTTTGCTAGAATAGGGAATAATGAGATCACCATTTTAGGAAATGATGCGGAGATGAGTACTGACATTGATCCGCAAGAAGCTCAACAAACTCTTAAAATAGCTGAAGCTAACTTGAGTAGAGCTGAGGGTAAGAGACAAGTGATTGAAGCGAATCTAGCTCTCAGACGAGCTAGGACACGAGTAGAGGCTGTCAATGTTATTTCCTACTAGTCAATACATCAAAATAATCAAAAGAAGTTTTTTAGAAGTTCTTTATTATACACCACATTTAGATTCTGCCAATTGAAGACAATCAAGTCTAATCTGATACAACGAAAAAAAGAGGATGGGTAGAAAAACTTATTAGATACCGGAGTCAATGCAATGGTATCTAATAAGTTCTACCTACTATTGGATTTGAACCAATGACTCCTGCCGTATGAAAGCAATACTCTAACCACTGAGTTAAGTAGGTAATTTATCACCGCAAAAGAAGACCCATCACCTCGGGGATTATAGATAGAATATTATTTCTAAGCAATACCAATCTGTTAACAGTAAACGGATCAAAGAGTTATCATGTGAGATTAGGGAATATCCATCTTGACAAGAAATTATCTATATGTTAAGATATCTATAACAAGGGCTATAGCTCAGTTAGGTAGAGCACCTCGTTTACACGTGCGCCAATGCTTTTCAAGGGAGCTTATTATGCAATGAACATAGTTGATCTTATTGAAAAATCAATGTCTTACTCCATAGATTCGAGAGAACAATAGCCTGACAAATATTTGGTTCGGTCCGATTTTGGTGCGAATTTAGGTGCCAAATCAAATAGAACCCGTCATTGATTTGATAGTTGATAAGGTAAATACCCAGCCCATTCAATGCTAGGCATAATGAGTATAAGGGCTTCAAAAAAACCTCCTTTCATCCTATGAACTTTAAGGTGTATGAAGTCTCATATTCGACTCTTGCAGCGGAACGATAGAGACTCCATTTAACTTAGGTTGATCTAAGCCGAAGGCAGACCTAAGTCAAGGTAACCCTTCTTTGAAACACTTTGGTATTGCTGCTAGATCTGAATACAAATAATGAATCAGAGCACATGGAGCCAGCTCATTATCTTCCTGTAAAGAAAAAATATGGTGGACTAACTGATCTTTACATCAGTTGATGAAAGAGCCCAATGCAACAAACAAAATGCATGTTGGGTCTTTGAAACAGTTCGAATCATTTCGATAATAATCAGTTTGATCTGTTTTACCGAGAAGGTCTACGGTTCGAGTCCGTATAGCCCTAATACATTCTATTTGTCTATTTTTGTATAGACATTCTATTTTTGTTTAGTATAGTTTTCATTTCCTCATTAGTACTTGTTTATAGACTGGACAGACCAGACCATTGGTTGTTTCATAGAAATGAAATGAAAGCATTACCACATATTCATGTAAATACATAGGTACTTGAAAATAAAAACAATAATTCATTTCAATGGATCTAATCAGATCAGTATGTGTCAAATCTAGGACAAGAAAAAGAAAGAAAATATAATCGTTCGATGCATTAGATTGTGTTTACGTATTTGTATTTGTATAAAATCAATAGAAACAACGACGATCCTTTACCTGGATTTTAATGAAAAAAATACTTCGAATATGTTAGAAATCCCTAGACATTTTTTACCCCCCAAAAATTATTGGTTTTGATAATAACTATGTTATCTTTGATATTATTTTTTGATAATATTTCATTATCATATTTCATTTTATTATTTATACATTACATAAATTATATATTTACATATAATTTATATAAGAAATATATATTTCTAAATGTAAAATACAAAGAAATAAATATAAGGAAATATCAAGAAAAAGGAAATATCAAGAAAAAAACAAAAACATAGTATTATGTTTCATAATTCTGAAACATAGTTATAGTATTACTATTCATTAGAATACATTAGTAATAGAATATTCTATTAGGTTAGATTAGTATATTTTAGTATTTAATTAAATTACTTTTATTATTTAGAATTTTATTATTTAATATTTTTTAATCTTATATCTATTTTTTTATAGAGAATAGAGAAAGCGAGACAAAGTGAGAGAGTTTTGTTTGTGTAAGAACGTCTTATTTCTACACCATATCTAAATAGAATCGAAATCAAAAACGGAATCCCGATTCCGTTGGATGAATCTCTAAACAAGACATGCCACGCAGCAAACAAACTCTGAGCTATACACTTTGATTTGATTAAAATAAATTCTTGTTTCACCTAGGAAAACAAGTTCTGGATGAATTGACAATGCCAACTCGAATAATTAAGCATATTCCACATTAATAGGAGTACATTTATGTTTCTGCTTCACGAATATGATATTTTATGGGCATTTCTAATAATATCAAGCGTTATTCCTATCTTGGCATTTGTAATTTCAGGAGTTTTAGCCCCGGTTAGTAAAGGACCAGAGAAGCTCTCTAGTTATGAATCGGGCATAGAACCTATGGGGGACGCTTGGTTACAATTCCGAATCCGCTATTACATGTTTGCTCTAGTTTTTGTTGTTTTTGATGTTGAAACGGTCTTTCTTTATCCATGGGCAATGAGTTTCGATGTATTGGGTGTATCTGTATTTATCGAAGCTTTAATTTTCGTGCTTATCCCAATTGTGGGTTCAGTTTATGCATGGCGAAAGGGAGCGTTGGAATGGTCTTAACTGAGTATTCAGACAATAAAAAAAAAAAAGAAGGAAAAAATTACATTGAGACAGTTATGAATTTGATTGAGTTTCCGTTACTTGACCAAACAACCCCCAATTCCGTTATTTCAACTACATCGAATGATCTTTCGAATTGGTCAAGACTCTCCAGTTTATGGCCGCTTCTATATGGTACCAGTTGCTGTTTCATTGAATTTGCTTCATTAATAGGCTCGCGATTCGACTTTGATCGTTATGGGTTGGTACCAAGATCAAGTCCTAGGCAAGCGGACCTAATTTTAACAGCCGGCACAGTCACAATGAAAATGGCTCCCTCTTTAGTGAGATTATATGAGCAAATGCCTGAACCAAAATACGTCATTGCTATGGGAGCCTGTACTA